ATCGAAACCCATTTTCCGCGATGATTATATTCCACCAATCATAAAGACATCGGCACAATATATTTCATATTCGGAGTTTGAGCCGCCATAATCGGAATATCATTTAGCATTCTCATTCGTATAGAACTTGGACAACCAGGAACACTAATCGGTGATGATCAAATTTACAATGTAATTGTCACAGCCCACGCCTTCATTATAATCTTCTTCATAGTAATACCAATCATAATTGGTGGTTTTGGTAATTGATTAATTCCATTAATAATTGGAGCTCCAGACATAGCCTTTCCACGACTTAACAATATAAGATTTTGATTACTCCCCCCATCATTACTCCTTCTTTTAAGATCCTCAATAATTGAAAAAGGAGCAGGAACAGGGTGAACTTTATACCCTCCACTCACCTCTAACTTAGCCCATTCTGGAGCCTCAGTCGATCTTACCATCTTCTCTCTTCATCTCGCAGGTGTATCATCTATTTTAGGAGCTGTAAATTTCATCACTACCATTATAAATATACGCACACAAAGCATGAAACTTGAACGTACCCCCTTATTTATCTGATCAATCCTCATTACCACAATTCTCCTTCTATTATCCTTACCAGTCTTAGCTGGAGCAATCACCATACTTCTAACAGATCGAAACTTCAACACATCATTCTTTGATCCGGCTGGAGGGGGAGACCCCATTTTATTTCAACATTTATTTTGATTTTTTGGACACCCGGAAGTCTACATTTTAATCTTACCAGGATTTGGCATAATTTCCCACATCATCTGCCATTACTCAGGTAAAAAAGAATCATTCGGTTCACTAGGCATAATCTACGCAATAATTACAATTGGTTTATTAGGATTTGTTGTTTGAGCACACCATATATTCACCGTAGGTATGGATGTTGACACACGAGCATACTTCACAGCCGCCACCATAATTATTGCGGTGCCAACAGGTATTAAAATCTTTAGTTGAGTTGCGACTTTACACGGGTCGCAACTCAACTTCTCCCCCTCATTACTATGAGCTTTGGGTTTTGTTTTTCTTTTTACAATCGGTGGTCTATCAGGAATTGTCCTAGCAAATTCATCACTTGATATTATCCTCCACGACACATATTACGTTGTAGCACACTTCCACTACGTATTATCTATAGGAGCAGTGTTTGCTATTATAGCCGGTATAACACACTGATTTAATCTATTTACCGGAGTAAACCTAAATCAAACATGACTGAAAATTCACTTCCTCTCCACATTTCTAGGTGTAAATTTAACATTCTTCCCACAACATTTCTTAGGTTTAAACGGAATACCACGACGTTACTCTGATTATCCAGACGCATTTTCTTACTGAAATAGCATTTCATCTTTAGGTTCCATCTTATCATTCGTCACAGCATTAATATTTATCTTCATCATATGAGAAGCTTTATTCACCCAACGACTTAACATTAACAACACTCATACAACAACATCCATAGAGTGATATAACAACACACCTCCCTCATCTCACACTTTCAACCAATTAAGAATCTCAATCAACTAATGCCTACATGAAATATTTCACTCCAAAATAGAAATTCACCAATAATAGAACAATTAACATTTTTCCACGACCATATAATAATATTTTTAATTTTAATTACCTCTATCGTAGGATATTTAATCATCAACTCCACCACCAACTCTTTAAAAAACCGATTTATCCTCCAAAGTCAAGAAATAGAATTCATTTGAACCATTATCCCAGCTATCATTCTAATTTCAATTGCTTTTCCATCTCTTCGCCTTCTATATTTAATAGAAGAAACCCTTAAACCACTAATAACCATAAAAATTTTAGGACACCAATGATATTGATCATATGAATATCCAGACTTCAATAATCATACTATCGATAGATACATAATTCCACTAACAGAACCCAAACAAATCCGACTACTAGACGTAGATAACCGAATAATCATCCCAATATCTACCCAAATTCGATTATTAATCTCCTCAAATGACGTCATCCACTCGTGGACTATTCCATCTTTAGGCATTAAAGTCGACGCAGTTCCAGGACGACTTAATCAACTATTAACAACAGTAAAACGACCATCAATTTTATATGGTCAATGTTCAGAAATCTGTGGCGCCAATCACAGCTTCATACCAATTGTACTAGAAAGCATTAACATAAAATCATTCAAAAAGTGAATTTCCAACATTTACGTTAAAAAGCTGTAAGTTTAGCACTGGTCTCTTAAACCATCAAATAGTAGCAACCGCCTACTTTTAACGAAAGTGTAGTTAAACAATAACATGAATATGTCAAATTCAAATTACCACATTAGTCACATTCAATTCCACAAATTAGCCCTATAAACTGAATCTTAATCTCCTTCTCCTCCCTACTTTTTCTAATAATAATCTCCCCAACACTATGAAATCAAGCAAAACACTCTTCAACCAAAACACCTAAACAAAAAATAACAAATCAACATTGAAAATGATAATCAATTTATTCTCCACCTTTGACCCCTCCACCTCACCACACACATCATTAAATTGAATTAGACTCATACTCCCCATTACACTCATCCCCCTATCCATATGAGCAAACAATTCCCAACACCAAATATTACTAACATTACCATCTAAATTTATTAATAAAGAAATTTCCCCAATAAAAATTAGCATATACAACGGTACATCAATAATTTTATTCTCATTATTATGATATGTAATAATTAGAAATACAATAGGACTTCTACCTTACATTTTCACATCAACTAGAAATCTATGTGTAACATCAACTCTAGCACTAACACTATGGTTAGGAATAAATATATTTATATGAATTTGAAAAACAAATAACATATTTACTCATCTCCTTCCATTAGGAACCCCCACACCACTAATAATATTTATAGTATGTATTGAATCAATCAGAAATATTATCCGACCACTAACATTATCAATCCGGCNATCAGCTAACATAATTGCAGGCCACCTACTAATTACACTATTATCAAATTCACTAATAAAAATTAGAACAATTNCAATAATACCACTACTTACTAGAGAATNACTATTATNAATTCTAGAATCAGCAGTAGCAATAATCAAAAGATATGTATTCATAACACTGGTATTACTATACCTAAATGAAGTAAACCATTAACAAATGAAAACATTTCACCCATTTCACATAGTCGAACAAAGACCTTGACCTATTATAGGTATACTCTCAGCTTTTCTCCTAACCTCCTCAATAATCCTATGATTTCACAACAACAGAATCCTCCCCACTATTCTAGCCATTTCAATTACACTCTCCACAATATTTCAATGATGACGAGATGTTACACGAGAATCCACCTTTCAAGGACACCATTTATTAAAAGTAATAATTAGAATAAAACTAGGCATGTTATTATTTATTGTATCAGAAGTAATATTCTTCATCTCATTCTTTTGAGCCTTCTTCCACTTCAGCTTATCACCTAGCAGAGAAATTGGAATAACATGACCTCCATCCGGAGTATCACCATTTAATGCATTTAGCATTCCTCTCCTAAACACAGCAATCTTAGTATCATCAGGAGTCTCAATCACATGAACCCACTACTCTATTATAAACAATAAACACTACCAAGCAGAAACCAGATTAATCTTAACAATCCTATTAGGCTTGTATTTCACAGCCTTACAAATATTCGAATACTATCAAGCAAGTTTTTCAATTTGCGACTCATGCTACGGAACCTCATTTTTTGTAACTACAGGATTTCACGGCCTTCACGTAATTATCGGAACATCATTCCTAATATGCTCAGCATACCGACTTCACCATTTGCACTTCTCAAAATCACACCACTTTGGTTTTGAAGCCAGAGTTTGATATTGACACTTTGTAGACGTTGTTTGACTCTTTCTTTTCTTATTAATTTANCTGATGAAGTAACTTCTTCTTTAGGTATAAAAAGTACAAATAACTTCCAATTATTAAGTTTCATAATAAAAGAAGAAATCATAACATTATTTATATCATTATTCTCTATAACTCTTTCAATCCTAATTATCATTCTTTATATAACAATTATAAAAAAAACCAACTACAATTCAGGAAAAATATCAAGATTTGAGTGTGGTTTTAACCCAATTTCCACGACACGAAATCCATTCTCCCTACGATTTTTTATCTTAGCAATCCTATTCCTAATTTTTGACGTAGAAATCTCCCTTTTATTTCCATTTCCCTTATCCAATATCAATTCACACTACATCTTAACATCAATTACATTCTTAACACTACTAAACTTAGGTTTAATCTACGAATGACTTAACAATTCTCTAGAATGAAAATGAGTTAGTAATTAATAATAATATCTAAATTGCAAATAGAAATAATTGACCTATCAATCTAACCCAACAAAAAAGCAACAACTGCATTCAATTTCGACTTGAAAATATGGATCAACTCCTTTTGTTAAATCCCACCATCATTAAAGAATATTTTTAGAGCCGCTAACTCTAGTCACGACTATCCAGCGATTCTTTTCCTCATTCCTATAGTGTAACCAAACACATAATATCTTCAATATTAAAATTCTATTAAGCTAGGAACATTATTGAATTCCATTTCCTTAGCATCTTCAAAGCCACACTCTTCATAAGCTACAATAACAAAAAATAACTAATACAACAACCACCCATAACAAAAACGAAAATAAATATACCATAAAAATATTACTCCAAAAAGATTCTAAAACCACAGTTATAAACTTTAAAACCCTTATTAAACCTCATCCCCCAATAACCTCTATTCACCCTCCCTCAAAAACCCCATAACACTCATCAACAACTCGACATATACTATTCCCAGACAATCCTACCATAAACCATATAGACCCACCCAATAATCCAAACAATATCTCACCAAAATCCCACCACAAATCATTAATAATTACCACCACACACATAAATAAACCAAAACAAATAAAAATCAAACCAATCAACTTCACATAAACACTAACAATAATAACACTTGGAATATTAAAAAGTCATCACGATAAAAAAAACCCATAAAAAACAGAAAACAAAACCAACACAACAATTGAAAACTCCATTATAAAACCTCTCCTAACATCCACACCTCTATTATACAAACAAAAACCTCAAATAGAAAAATAACCCAAACGAAATGAATATAAAACAGTTAAACCTAAACCAACCATCAAAAAAAACACAACTAATAATCCATTACCACCACCTAACATTATCTCAATAATAACATCCTTCGAATAAAAACTAGTTAAAAAAGGAAAACCCATCAACGCCAACAAAGAAATATTCATACCAGACATAACCACAGGAGAATTAATCAAACCACCAACTCTACGAAAATCTTGCTCTCCTCTATAACCATGAATAATATATCCCACACATAAAAACAATAAAGATTTAAACAAAGCATGAGTTAATAAATGAAAATACGCCAACAATCAAGAACCAAAACCCAAAATCATCATCATAAAACCCAACTGTCTCAAAGTTGACAAAGCCACAACCCTCCTCATATCCATCTCCCACAAAGAACAATACCCAGACATCATCATCGTCAAAATACCCACACCCAATAAAAATCAAGAAAAAAAATCAAAAGAATAATATACACTAAAACGAACTAACAAATAAACCCCAGCCGTAACCAACGTCGAAGAATGAACCAAAGCCGAAACAGGAGTTGGAGCAGCCATAGCTGCAGGCAATCACGCAGAAAAAGGAATCTGAGCGCTCTTAGTTATACATCCCATCATAATAAATAAACCAACTAAACCTAAATTTGTATCATTCATAACATTAACATATACAAAATAATTTCAATTACCAAAACCAAATATCCAAACAATAGATATTAGCAAACCAATATCACCCAACCGATTAGATAAAAAAGTAATCATTCCAGCATTCAAAGAACGAACATTATTATAATAAATCACCAAAACATAAGAAGTAATCCCCAAACCATCCCAACCAATTAAAATACCTATCAAATTAGAACTAAAAATTACTAAACCCATAGATAAAACAAACAATAAAACTAAAAAACAAAAACGAACAATATTAACATCACTTCCTATATACTCAACTCTATATAAAAAAACACAAAAAGAAATTAACAACACCAATGACATAAATAACACCGACATCCAATCAACAACAACAACATAATCAACACCAACACTAACAAATCTACCCAACTTAAACTCAAAAATCCAACACTCATCATACACAAAAAAATAAAAACCCATTATAAAAAATAAAATAAAAAAATTAAATAACACTACACCTCATAATAACATAATATTTATAACTCAAAGCAACAGCAACACATACTCCCACAAAGTAACATTTTATTTAAACTATTTAAGCAAACCACCCACTCTATCCATAAAGTTATACATACAAATATCACATTCAAAGGTATCCAATGAAATAAAAAGACCATATATTCCCGCATTCTAATAAATCCCCCCATCACATTTACTCATCTCTTCCCATGTTGAATAACATGATACAAATACAACGAAAAAACAGCAGTAAAAAAATTTAACAAACACAAAATCACAAATATCACCAATCTCCAATGAATTATTCCCACCAACAACATAATCTCCCCGACCAACCCAAAAGAAGGAGGAGCTGATAAATTACATACACACAACAAAAATCACCACATACCTAAAATAGGATATAAAGACATCATACCCTTATTAATTATAACTCTACGAGTATGAAAACGCTCATATAACACATTAACCAAATTAAATAAACACGAAGAACATAAACCATGACCTAACAATATAACAAAACCGCCATATAAACCAATAAAAGTACACGTAACAAAACCCCCCAACACCAACGATATATGGACAACTGAAGAATAAGCAACCAACATCTTTATATCCACCTGACCTACACACACCAAACCAATAACCAACCCTCCTAATAAACCCAAACTCATTAAATAACCCCCTCATCTAATCATAAAATGCTTAACTAAAAATACAACACGAAATAAACCATACCCACCCAATTTCAACAACACGCCCGCCAACACCATGGAACCAGTTACAGGAGCCTCCACATGAGCTCGAGGTAACCACAAATGCAATATATACATCGGCAATTTAACCAAAAAAGCTACCAACATTATTAACACCCAAAAACCACATAAACTAAAATCCACCAACACTAAATAATGAACACTACCAAAGTTACTATATACATATAATAAACACAACAACAAAGGTAACGAAGCAACAATTGTATAAAATAACATATATAAACCAGCTTTCAACCGCTCAGGTTGACTACCCCATCCAACAATTAAAATTACAGTAGGAATTAACACTCTCTCAAATGACAAGTAAAACAAAAATAGATCACAAACCATAAATCTAAAAAACAACATCAACATCACTAACATTATAATTATCCTGTAAAAAGACAAATTAATATAAAGCAAATCCTTTCTAGATAAATACATAAGAAATACAATTCAAAAAGTTAAAATCATCATCCCCCAACATCAATATATCACACACCAATACATCCATACTCAACCCAGAGAATAATAACCATCTAAACAAAAATAACATTTCACTATTATAAATAAAATAATAATACACAACAAAGATTTATCCATCCACCAAGTCACCATCAACAAACCCACAACACAAAACATCAAACCCACTATAATACACAATAAATCATATCATTACCAAAACTACGAACCACACCAACCAATAAAGATAAACCCAAAACCCCCTCACAAACAACAATCACTAAAAAAAACAAAATCAAATAAAATTGCCCAACCATTATTCCACAACAACAAAACAAAAATAAAAAAACCACCACAGACATAAACTCTAAACTTATCAACATCAACAACACATGATCTCTCTTAATAATTAATCTTACTAATCCACACAAATAAAAATATAAACACAACCAAATTTCCATTCGTTTAAATAGTTTATAAATAAAACACCGATTTTGTAAATCGAAAATAATACTTTTTTAAACATCAGAAGAATGAATTAACACCACCATTAACACCCAAAGCCAATATTCCAATAAACTATCTTCTGACATCATTATATATATCAACTCAATATTCAGAATACTATTTTTAAGTAGAAACCACCCGGTAATAATAATTATCCTACTAATATCATTCACTTTAATAACAAGATTTAAATCATATCTCATCCTAAACAACGCATGATTTGGCTACACCATCACACTAATCATAATTGGAGGCATAATAGTACTATTCATCTATATGGCATCAATCTTACCAAATCAAAAATTCAAAATTTCAATTCCAACTCTAATTACATCCTTATTAATTATACTCCTAATTAAACACCAACACATTCAATCTTGAACACAAAACCTCTTTAACAACCCAATAATCGAATTTAACTGCAGAATTATCACAATCATACTAACATCATATTTACTTCTCACCATAATCATCATTAATCAATCAACAACACACTCCGAAGGACCTATACGGTCAATCTAAACAATGAAAAAACCCACCCGAAAAAACAATATCATCAACATTTTAAATTCAACTTTAATTGACCTCCCATCACCATCCAACATTACATATTGATGAAACATAGGCTCCCTCCTAGGAGTATGCCTAATAATACAAATCATCACAGGATTAATTCTATCTTTACACTACACCCCCAACATAGATTTATCATTCATCAGAATAAGACACATCACACGAAACGTCAACCTAGGTTGATTTATCCGCATTATACACGCCAACACAGCATCCCTTTTTTTCCTACTAGCATACATTCATATCTCACGGGGAATATTATTTTCCTCATACCTAAATAAAAAAGTCTGATTTTCAGGTATTCTCATCATATTAATATTAATAATAACAGCATTCATAGGTTACGTCCTCCCTTGAGGACAAATATCATTCTGAGCAGCCACAGTAATCACCAATCTCCTATCAGCAATCCCATACATAGGCACACTAATTGTCGAATGAATATGAGGAGGTTTCTCAGTTAGTAACCCAACCCTATCACGATTCTTCTCATTCCACTTCATTCTACCATTCATAATCTTAGCAACTATAATAATTCACATCTTCTTCCTACACGAAAAAGGATCCTCTAACCCAATAGGAATACACATAAATATAGAAAAATCTCCATTCCACCCATACTTCTCATGAAAAGACCTTCTAGGATTTACCATTACAATATCCATATTCATACATATCTCACTCAATCACCCATTCCTATTTATAGATTCCGAGAACTTCATCCCAGCAAATCCATTAGTTACCCCTGTTCACATCCAACCAGAATGATACTTCCTATTTGCCTACACAATCCTCCGCTCCATTCCAAACAAACTAGGAGGTGTTATAGCCTTATTCTCCTCAATCATTATTTTAACTCTCCTACCAATATCCATCCACAAATTCAAAACACTCAACATAACACCATCAAATAAAATTATTATCTGAATATTCTTTTCCATTTTCATAAGTCTAACCTGATTAGGGGCAAAACCAGTAGAACAACCATTCGACACACTTAGACAAATAATATCACTCCTCTACTTCATATTACTTTCACTATTCATTATCAATAAATGTCTATTTATCTAAACAAAAGAATATATCTTGAAAATATAAAATAGGTCATCCGCCTAATAGTCTAAAAAATATTCCCAACAACATACAACAATAAATTAAGAGAACAAGGTAAAAAAACCCTCCAAACCATCATCATCAACTTATCATATCGCACACGAGGCAATGAACCACGAACTCACAAAAAAAAAACAATTAAAACACAATAAAATAAATACACACCACTAAAAAAATAAATACAACTCACCATACTAATCAACATAATACTTCTATATTCAGACAAAAAAATTAAAGCAAAACCACCACCTCTATACTCAACATTAAAACCAGAAACTAATTCGGACTCAGCTTCAGCAAAATCATAAGGTCTACGATTAGTCTCAGCCAAACAACAAACCATCCACATCAAGAAAGAAAAAATAAACCCAAGACCATAAAACCATCTATATCCCACTTCAACCCACAATAAATAACAAGATTCATAAAATACTACAGGTAAAATCACCAAAATCATACCAACCTCATAAGAAATCATCTGAGCTACCGCACGATACCCACCTAACAACGCATACTTAGAGTTAGAAAATCAACCAGAACCCACCACAAAATACACCCCAAAACTAGATACACAAAAGAAAAAAAGCAAACCATACAAAAAATCAAACCACCCCACACCAATAGGAAAAACCATCCACAACACCAAACTAAATAAAAAACCAACCAAAGGTCTCATAACAAACAACAACCAATTAGAATAAACAGGAAAATTAAACTCCCTAGTAAACAATTTCAACGCATCAGAAAAAGGTTGTAATAAACCCCAAACACCAACTTTATTAGGACCTTTCCGCAACTGAACATAACCTAAAACTTTACGCTCCAACAAAGTAAAATAAGCCACCCCCAACATCACTATTAAAATCAAACAAACATACACAACCAAACAATCAATTATCAACATTAATAGAGCTTAACCCTTCTATGAATCTTAAATTCATCGCATATTTATATCTGCCATATCAAAAACTAAAACCATTAACATTTAAAATAAAACACTTTTAGTCCTTTCGTACAAAAAAGTGTTTTATATTGAAGATAGAAACCAATCTGGCTCACGCCGATCTGAACTCAAATCATGTAAAAATTTAAAAGTCGAACAGACTTTCCCCTACTTAAAACATACACCAAAAAGACAATTAATTCAACATCGAGGTAGCAATCATTTCAAAAAATAAGACATTCATTAAAATANTACGACTGTTATCCCTACAGTAACTTAACCATTATAATCACCCCAAGTGGATCAAACCAATTCATATACATAAATCCATCAACAAAAGATATTCAATCTTTCACAACCACCCCAGTTAAACCCTTTTCTCTNTCAAAAACAAAAAAAGAGAGAAAAGGATAAGTTCATAGGGTCTTTTCGTCCCTCAATTACATCTTTGATTTTTAACAAAAAAGCAAATTCAATTCCTAAATATGAGACAGTTATTCTATGTTAAATCTTTCATACTATTCTCCAATAAAAAGACAATTGATTATGCTACCTTCGCACAGTCAAAATACTGCGGCCTTTTAACTAATCAATTGGCAGATCAGATTTACAATAACATCTATAAACCAAGCTTTTGATAAACATGCATAAAATAAATTTGCCAAATTCCTAATATTCACAATATCATTATTAAAACTTCATTATATATATATATATAAAAACATAAACATTATATTATTCTACTAATTACAACATTATTAACTCCAATTTCAAATTACATAAATCATACAGATATAAACTTAATCTACACTATTTTAAAAATTAATTAGTTATAACACTTCTCATTTCAACTTTTAATTATAATAAATATCATTCCACCTTTAATATAAATAATTAATTAGCTTATCCCAATCAACATATATCTTTCGAATAACAAATGATACTCTAATCAAAAAACTTACTTAAAATAACTTCTCCATAAACCAGTTATCCAAATGTCCGAATAGCATTTCACCCCAATAAAATTATTAAATATATTTTTACAACAACATATTTACTCAACCCATAGCTCTCATATCTTCGGGAATACAAAATTTTTTCTTTTATTTATTGAATCCTGATACAAAAGGAACATAAACTCACTACCCCTACTCAACTGTAATCAACATTAAACTCATCCTTCACAGTACAAATTATTTATTACACCCCAATAATTAAAATAAAACTCAATCCTCCTATATAATTAAGTTACCAATACGGCTTTATTTATTTATTCATCTAGATACACTTTCCAGTATATCCACTTTGTTACGACTTATCTCATTCACCATTTGAGAGCGACCGGGCGATATGTACATCCTTTTAAATTTAATTCAAGAAACCTATCTAATACTTCCTTACTATTAAATCCAATCTCAACTCAAATTTCAATTGAGTTTCCACATTACAACATAGTAACTCATTTCAACCTTAATTATTAACTGCACCTTGACTTGAACTCTCAATTTATAATAACAATTATCCCATCATAAAGACAACATCAACAGCGGTATACAAACATTAAATCAAGTTAAATTAAACGAGGAATATCGATTACAGAACAAATTCCTCTAATAAAATAAAAAAACCGCCAAAACCCTCAGATTTCAAGATCACCAACTACTATCTCAACTTCATCACATTAGCAATAATAGGGTATCTAATCCTAGTCTCTCTAACTAATTTTAATTAACTAAAATCCACAAATTTCATAAATTTTTAAATTTCACCCACAAATTTACCCACTTCTCATTAAAACCAACCTACTGNNCCAACTCATTTAAAACACGCTTATAATATCACTCGTATAACCGCAGCTGCTGGCACGCCATTAACCGATTAGTTCATGCACAACCAAATCGATTTATTCAACATTTAATATTAATTACTGTATATTGAATAATTCAATATGTTAACATATAATATCTACCATTTAACTAAGCATTAAAATAAGTTTAGATTTACTTAGTGAAATTACTTTTTTTTTTACTTTAGTAATTTCACTAAGTAAATTTCTATGGGTAACAAATTTTGTTTTCGACTTAGTAAAAGTATATATATAATAGAAATGAAAAATATCTATTTGGACTTGAGACGTTAAATATATGTTACATTGACTCTTATATTATGATAAATTTCCGATGTCCCAAAACAGAATTTAATTCTCTTTTGGACAATACTTAATTTTTTCTCACGTACCCGCGTATTATCTAATCTAAGTACATATACTCTAGGGGTTCCATGCGGAGATAAATAATTTTACAAAGTACACCTGACCATAGGATAATTTGTAATCAGGCACGATGTAAAATACATATATAAATATAATACACTATGTAATTTACCTAATGTCCATTAGAAATTCAATACTATACATCGTCCACTTTATCTACAATGGTCATCCATTTCTTGAGCAATCAAAATCCTCCGTGCTTAACACTATTAAATAAAGTAAGCTAAAATTTAAGCTATTGGGTTCATACCCCAAAAATTGTNGCATTTTCCTTTATTATTTCTCCATTTTTACCCAAATTTTTCAAAATTTTTCAACAATTTTCGTNGATTTTATCTCCATTATTTTAACATTTTTAAACAATTTAAAGTTTTAAGTTATCTAAAACTATTAACCTTCAAAGTTAAATTAAAATTTTACATTTAAACTTTGCATATTTCCATAACAATGAGAAAATTTCTATAAATAAACTTACAATTTAACACTTTTATCAGCCACATTGTCTTAATATACCCATAACATTCAACAAAAATCTAACAATTATTTCAAAAACACACGCAAAAAACAAAAATTTATCATTAATTTTTCTCAAAATTGATTATTTTCTCACAAATTCAACACAAAATTCTCCAAATTTAGAATAAATTAATTTTAAATCGCTCTACTCATCAAATTTTTCACCATTATTCAATGATAGTTTAAACAAAACACTTCACTGTTAATGAAAAATTAAAATATTTTCATTGAACACGACTTATATAACCTTTTCAACCGGAATATACCCAACTATGAAGCCTAAATTCATCACATTTTCTATTTCTGCCAGATTGAAAACACCAAAATATTAATAAAATCTTAAAGCAATAATAATAATTATTTCTTCTTAATGTAAATAAGACACTTACACAAGCTCTACTTCACTAAATAAATCATAATATTTAACCACACCCTAAGAAAGATGCCCGAATCTAAGGGTTATTATGATGTAATAAAAAATGTTTTATACTCTTTCTATTTAATATAACCTTAATAAACCATAATCAAATAAAGTAGGTTCAAATACTAAAGAGATTAAATCTCCAACTCAACATTTCTTTATCCATTTATTCACTAATCTTATTCAATATAATAGTCATAAGAGTCATAATAATCATCAGATCCTCGTCTTGATTTCTTACATGATTAAGCCTTGAAGTTAATCAAATAATATTCATCGGATGGAGATTAAAAAATAAATCCCATCAACCTATAATAAATTACTTCTTAATTCAATCAATTGGATCTTCATTATTTATTATAAGAAATTCCATAAGTCTTATAATCCCACTCAACCTCAATTACACACAATTCACTTACACAATAACATCAATCGCAATTCTAATTAAAATTGGCAGAGTACCATTCCACTTCTGATACCCAGAAGTAATAAATATAATAAATTGACAACAATGCATAGTACTCACCACATTACAAAAATTAGGACCACTCTATATTCTATTCCAAATTAAAAGAAACATCACATTTTTTGCGCTCTCCTCAACATTAATCGGATCTTTATCCTCTATCAATCAAACTTCATTACGAAAACTCTTAGCATTCTCATCAATTTCTCACAACGGATGAATATTATTATGCATCTCTTTTTACTCATCCATATGATTATTATACTTTAGCATCTATTCCTTCATCAACATTATTACAATAAATATAATAAAAAAACAAAACTGAACAATTTTAAACCAATTAACAACTCTTAATACCACCAACAAATCATTAATTATTCTCATCTTTATATCAATAAGAGGTTTACCGCCAACACTAGGATTTTTACCAAAGTGAATCATTCTACACTTATCTATCAACACATCTACATTTTCTAGAATTATTCTAATCACATCATCCCTATTGATAATATTTGCTTATTTTAATATACTATACATTACAATATTTTCAACATACAACAATCAATTCATAAACAAAACCAAAAATTACTCAATTTTACCACTTTTTATACTTTTAACACTACCAACCATACCATTAATAATAATTTAAATTACACCTAAAATAAAATTTTGATTCTCAATATCATTAAACTTGCAATTTAACATTTTAAATAAACTACAAAATCTTC